TAAAACTTATAATAATGTAAATAAAAACATTTTGAAACCATAAAAAAAATGGTTCGGGACTTTCCTGTTTTTTGAAATTGCGTATATAAATGTTAGTCATTTTAGGGGTTTTAATGTCCTTGGGATTTAATATTGTACTTGTGGTCCGGGGGTTGATGGGTATATGTCTTATGTTTTAATGTGTATATTGGTAGTTAAGCTAGGATTAACCTTTTATGCAGGCGGGGCTTTGTTGGGCCCCGCCTAACACTTTTTTAAATTTTATCAGATTAATCAAAAAAAACTTATAATAATGTAAATAAAAACATTTTGAAACCATAAAAAAAATGGTTCGGGACTTTCCTGTTTTTTGAAATTGCGTATATAAATGTTAGTCATTTTAGGGGTTTTAATGTCCTTGGGATTTAATATTGTACTTGTGGTCCGGGGGTTGATGGGTATATGTCTTATGTTTTAATGTGTATATTGGTAGTTAAGCTAGGATTAACCTTTTATGCAGGCGGGGCTTTGTTGGGCCCCGCCTAACACTTTTTTAAATTTTATCAGATTAATCAAAAAAAACTTATAATAATGTAAATAAAAACATTTTGAAACCATAAAAAACGACTCGAGGTTTTCCTGTTTCCGGGGGGTTTACAGGAGCGTTAGTTATCTCGGGGGTTTAGGGGGGTAGGGGGGTTTAACGCGAAAAAGCCAAAAGGGGGTAATATAGATATCTTCAGATTAAATTTCACTATCTTATGTCCTTGAAATCCTTATATGTAATTCTTTCGTAAAGGTCCTTCAACACTCATGTTATTTCCTTGCTTCCTAGGATAACTCCCACCTTGTTAACCAGATTACATGCACTGTGAAATGTCTATTGAAAAGGAAAAAGAGAAAAAAAATTGTATGCCCTATAGAAAGAGTGCTCGGCATGGTGGCCGCTCCCGCTATTGTTTTTCACCATTAACTTATGCCTTTTACAATAAATTTATGGGGAGGTTTACAGTTTATGGCCTTGAAATAGGAACCAAATGCCAGGAATAAATCACTGCGTGAAACCCTTACAATTATTGTCCCTCATTTTCAATAACCGTTGGCATTAAGAAATGGACTTGTTGGTCGGTTCTTACTACATTAAATATTTGAGTTTGATGGGATTTTGAATAAAGGTATAACTTGACTTATAGATAGTTGTATTAGATCTTAGACTTTCGCCTGGTGTTTCTTAAGCTTTTGTTAAATTTTGTTGTTTTGCTTTTTGCAAAATTTTTTCTTATTGTATAATACTTGAATGTTTAAACCCTAGATATGGTGATAAAACATAAATGTACTTGAACATCATATGATATGGTTAATATAAATTAATGTTGATAATACATATATGTATATAAAATTATTATATATACTACAAAGAATAGTTTAACTAAGAATCCTGGCTTTGGGAGTCAGGGGTGGGAGTTAAAATCTCCTTTCTTTGAGCAATAGGGAGGATTTTAACCTCCGACATCTGGTTTACAAGACCAGGGCTCTGACGCTGAGCTACTAGTGCAAGCTCATTCAAGTGCTTTGTCCTCTGCGTAGCCTGCTAGTGGTGTAAGGACTAGGAAAAGGAAAAAGTATAAAAAGGACGCGACTTGTCCAATAATAACGAATGGGTGTGATACAGGTATCCCTCCGATTCAAGTGAGAATAATAACGTCTGCGATTAGGGTTCAAAACAAGAATTGTGTGAGTGGTCGGAAAGTGAGGCTTCGTTGTTTAGATGTGTGTAGAAATGGTACGAGCATTAGGATAAGGATTGAAGCTAGGAGGGCTAAAACTCCCCCCAGTTTATTGGGGATGGAGCGTAGGATTGCATATGCGAACAGGAAATATCATTCTGGCTTAATGTGGGGAGGAGTAACTAGTGGGTTGGCGGGGGTGAAGTTGTCTGGGTCTCCCAGTAGGTTGGGTGAGAATAAAGCTAGACATGTAAGGGCAATGACAAGTACTGCAAATCCTAATAAGTCTTTGTATGAGAAGTAGGGGTGGAAGCTTATTTTATCTGCGTCTGAATTTAGGCCTAGGGGGTTGTTTGATCCTGTTTGATGAAGGAAAAGGAGGTGGACCATGGTTGCGGCTGCAATTACAAAGGGGAATAAAAAGTGGAAAGCAAAGAATCGGGTAAGGGTTGCATTGTCTACTGAGAATCCACCTCAAATTCATTGAACAAGGGCGTTACCTACGTAGGGTACTGCAGAGAGTAGGTTGGTGATAACGGTGGCACCTCAAAAGGATATTTGGCCTCAGGGTAATACATAACCGACGAAAGCAGTTATTATAACTAGAAGTAATAGAACTACCCCGATGTTTCATGTTTCTTTATAGAGGTATGAGCCGTAGTAAAGCCCACGGCCAATGTGGGCATAGATGCACACAAAGAAGAAGGATGCACCGTTGGCGTGAAGGTTTCGGATGAATCACCCGTAGTTTACGTCCCGGCAAATGTGGGCAACGGAAGAAAAAGCTGTAGCAATATCAGAGGTGTAGTGTATGGCTAAAAATAGTCCTGTGAGGATTTGAATAATTAAGCAGAGTCCTAAGAGAGAGCCGAAGTTTCATCACACTGAAATATTTGAGGGGGCGGGTAGGTCAACTAGGGCATTGTTTGCGATTTTGAGGAGGGGGTGTGTCTTTCGTAGACTTGCCATTAGTGGGTTCTTGTAGTTGAATAACAACGGTGGTTTTTCAAGCCATTAGTTCTGGTTAAAGTCCTGGCAGGAATTATGACCTACATTATGTCTTTATTTTTAATTGGATTAGTTTTAGGGTTGGTTGCAGTTGCTTCTAACCCTTCTCCTTACTTTGCTGCCTTAGGGTTAGTAGTTGTGGCGGGCATGGGGTGTGGAGTATTGGTTGGTCATGGGGGACCTTTTCTATCGCTGGTGCTGTTTTTGATTTACTTGGGTGGGATATTAGTTGTATTTGCGTATTCGGCGGCGCTTGCTGCTGAGCCCTATCCGGAAAGTTGGGTTAGTGGTCCTGTTGTAGGTGATATGTTGATATATTTAGTAGGGGTGGTGGTGGCTTCTAGTGTATTTTGAGGGGGGTGATATGAGTCTTCATGGGTGCCGGCTGATGAGCTTGGTGAGCTATCTGTCCTTCGAGGTGATATTGGAGGGGTTGCGTTAATGTATTCATTAGGGGGAGGGATATTAGTACTTAGTGCGTGGGTCCTGCTTCTCACCTTGTTTGTTGTGTTGGAATTAACTCGAGGACTAAGTCGGGGGACCCTTCGGGCAGTCTAGCGGGTAAATAATAGGGCAGCAAGGGTTAGGGTGAGAAGGAATAGGGTGAGGTATGTCTTGATTATTCCTTGTTGGGTGTTGCTTGTTGTTGTAATTAGGGGGATATTTGATGAAGAGATTGCTTTGGGACCGATTTTTTCTATTCAAGTTTGGTCAATTAGTTGGCTGGCAAGTGTCTGTCCCAGGACTAAATTTAGTTTGGGGGTAAATCGGTGAATGATTGAGGGGAAAAAGCCTAACATGTTGGAGAAGTGGTGGGTAACCAGATTAGGTATAACTTTGTATTGTTTATTGGTAAGTGTTGCTAGTTCGAGGGCAATGAGTAACCCCATGATTGTAACTATAAGGGCAGCTAGTTTGAGCAGGGGGGGTATAGATATTACAGGGGTTTTAAGAGGGGTGATGTTTGAGATAATTAGGAGGCCAGCGACAATGCTTCCTCATGCAAGTCGCTTTAAGGGGTTAATAACCGCTGGGTTATTTTCATTGATGGGGGAAATAGCGTTAAATCGTGGGTGACCTATTGAGACAAAAAACACTACACGGAGACTATAGATGGCCGTGAATGAGGTGGCTAGAAGGGTTAGGACTAGGGCTCAGGCGTTTAGGTGGGATGTGTTTAATGCCTCGATAATGGCATCTTTGGAGAAGAATCCTGCCAGGAAGGGGGTGCCTGTGAGGGCTAGACTACCAATAGTGAGGCAGGAGGATGTAAAGGGGGCAAGGTGATGTATGCCTCCTATTTTTCGGATATCTTGTTCGTCGTTGAGGCTGTGAATAATTGAGCCAGAACAAAGGAATAGTATTGCTTTAAAGAAGGCATGGGTGCAAATGTGGAGGAAGGCTAGTTGAGGTTGATTTAAGCCGATAGTAACTATTATTAGGCCAAGTTGGCTTGATGTGGAGAATGCTACGATTTTCTTGATATCATTTTGGGTTAGGGCACAGGTGGCTGTAAATAGCGTTGTTAGGGCACCTAGACATAGGCAGGTGGTGAGGGCAGTTTGATTATTTTCTAGGAGGGGACTTGTTCGTACTAGAAGAAAAATACCGGCGACGACTATGGTGCTTGAATGCAGTAGGGCAGAGACCGGCGTAGGACCTTCTATAGCAGAGGGGAGTCAAGGGTGAAGACCAAATTGGGCCGACTTGCCTGTAGCGGCAACAATCAGGCCTAGTAGCGGTAGGGTAAGATCCAGGTCTTTTGTTGCTACAAAAATCTGTTGTAATTCTCAGGAGTTAGCGTTGGTTGCTATCCATGCTATTGTGAATAGCAATCCAATGTCTCCGACTCGGTTATATACAACGGCCTGGAGGGCCGCTGTATTGGCATCCGCTCGTCCGTATCATCAGCCAATAAGTAGAAATGATATGATTCCCACTCCTTCCCAACCAATGAAAAGTTGGAACAGATTGTTTGCTGTAACAAGAATAATTATGGCAATAAGGAAAACTAAGAGGTATTTAAAGAATCGGTTTATGTATGGGTCTGCGTGTATATACCATGATGCAAATTCTAGAATAGACCAAGTGACGTAGAGGGCAATGGGGACAAAAATAACTGAGTAGTGATCAAATTTGAAACTAATGTTTACGTCGAAGGTTATTGTATTTATTCAATTTCATGAGGTGATGATCGCTTCTGCGCCTTCATTAAGAAAGAGAAATAGGGGGATCAGGCTAACGAAGAAGGCTAGGGCGATCGCTGTCTTAACATGGGAAATGGCCCAGTCGGGGTTTCGGGGGCGAGGCTCCAGGGTCGTAAAGATAGGATATGCTAATAGTAAGAAGATAATGACTAAGCTGGATGATATAATAAGTGATGAGGAGTGCATAGCTGCTACTTGGATTTGCACCAAGAGTTTTTGGTTCCTAAGACCAATGGATGAGCTGTTATCCTTTAGGAGCAGGCCGAGTGAGCCCTGGGGTCCAACCAAGGTCGCGGAGATTAGCAGTCTTCGTTGCTGGCGAGCCTCTCTCGGTGAATAAGGGGATTTTAACCTCTGTCTTTAGAATCACAATCTAATATTTTTGTTAAACTATATTTACAGGTGGTTCAGCCTCATACTAATTCGGGCTTTAAGATAAGTAGAAGCAAGGGGAGGAGGTGAAGGGCTATAACTAGGTGTTCCCGGGTATAGGAGGGGTTTAGGCTAATAATATGTGCTGGGAGGGGGCCCCGCTGGGTTATGAGGAATATATAAAGTGAATAGCTCGCGGTAATAAGGGTTCCTGCCCCTGTGAGTACAAGGGTTCATCATGATCAGCCAAATAATGAGGTGATAATTAAAAGTTCTCCTATGAGATTGGGTAGGGGGGGAAGGGCTAAGTTTGCGAGGCTGGCAATAAATCATCATGTTGCCATGAGTGGAAGTACTATTTGTAATCCTCGGGCCAGTAATATTGTCCGGCTATGGAGGCGTTCGTAATTTGTGTTGGCTAAGCAGAAGAGGGCAGAGGACGTTAGGCCGTGTGCAATTATAAGGATTACGGCGCCGGCAAGGCCTCAAGGTGTCTGGATAAGAATGCCTCCAACGACCAGGCCCATGTGGCTTACGGATGAATAGGCGATGAGGGATTTAAGGTCTGTTTGGCGAAGGCAGGTGGAGCCTGTTATAATTACACCTCAGAGGGCGAGGATAATAAAGGGATAGCTTAATTCCTTGGTGAGAGGTTCCAGTATAACTATTATTCGGATCATGCCGTAGCCTCCTAGTTTTAGAAGAACTGCAGCTAGAACCATTGAGCCTGCAACTGGGGCTTCTACATGTGCTTTTGGTAGCCAGAGATGTGCTCCATATAAGGGTATTTTTACTAAAAATGCAATTAGGCAGCCTGCTCATCAAAGTTTGTCAGCGTAAGATGAAAGAGGGGTAGAGCTAGTATATTGAATGGTTAGAAGGGAGAGGGAGCCTGTATCCTTTTGAAGAAGCAATAGGGCAACTAGTAATGGGAGGGAGCCTGCTAGTGTATAAAACAAAAAATATACTCCTGCATTAAGGCGTTCTGCCTGGTTACCTCATCGAGTGATGATAATTAGTGTGGGGATGAGAGTAGCTTCAAACATAACGTAAAACATAAGGAGTTCGGTGGCACCGAAGGCTATGATAAGGAATACTTGCAGGGATGTTAGTAGGCTAATGTAGGTCCGTTGGCGGTTAATAGGTTCGAGTGCCGTGTGGCTTTGGCTTGCCAAAATTATAAGAGGGAGTAGTCAACAGGTGAGGACAAGGAGGGGTGTTGAGAGGGGGTCTGTGGCTATGAAGGGCGTGAGGCAAGATCAGCCTGTTTCGGATGTATTTTTTAGTCAAGTGAGGCTGGCTAGTGCAATGACTAGGCTGTGGGAGAGGGTGGTAGGTCATAATCACTTGGCAGGGGTAAGCCAGGCTGTGGGGAGAAGCATTACGGTAGGAATTAGGATTTTTAGCATTGTAGGAGGTTTAAGGTTTGAAGGCGATCTGAACCATGTGTGCGAGCTGTGGCTACCAGTAAGGCAAGTCCTGCGCTTGCTTCACAAGCTGAAAAAGCTAACAGGAGTATGGGAGCTGCAGAGAAACTTGTGGAGCCTAGTTGAAGGGTTCAAATTGAAAGTCCAATAAATAAAGAGAGCATCATCCCTTCTAAGCATAAAAGAGCGGAGAGGAGGTGGGTTCGATGGAATGCTAGGCCTGTCAGTCCTAGGGTAAAGGCTGATGAGAAAGCGAAGTGAGTGGGAGTCATTAGACAATTATGGACTTTAACCATAAGCTTTTGAGCCGAAATCAAATATTTTTCTTAAACTAATTGACTATTCGGCTCATTCTAGTCCTCCTTGAATTCACTCGTAAATTAAGCCAAGGGTAAGAAGGGTGAGCACGGCCACGGCTCAGAAGAGTGTTAATAGGGGGGAGGTTAATTGGTCTCCTCAGGGGAGCGGGAGGAGAAGGGCAATTTCTAAATCGAAAAGGAGGAAAAGAATGGCAACTAGGAAGAAGCGGAGAGAAAATGGTAGGCGGGCTGATCCTAAGGGGTCGAAACCACATTCATAGGGGGAGAGCTTTTCGTGGTCAGGGGTCATTTGGGGGAGCCAGAAGGATACAATGGCCAGGACTATGGAAAGCAAAATAGTGATGGTAATTACAGCTATTGCTACGTTCATTATCTTTCCTTGGATTTTAACCAAGACCGGGTGATTGGAAGTCACTTATACTAGTTTTGATACTAGAAAGATTAAGAGCCTCATCAGTAGATAGAGATATATAGGAATAGTCACACGACGTCTACGAAATGCCAGTATCAGGCAGCTGCTTCGAACCCGAAGTGGTGCTCAGATGTAAAGTGGTATTGGATTTGTCGTAGGAGGCAAACAGCTAAAAATGTAGAGCCAATAATAACGTGTAGTCCGTGGAATCCAGTGGCTACGAAAAAGGTAGAGCCGTATACGCCATCTGCAATTGTAAAGGGGGCTTCATAGTATTCCAGGGCTTGAAGAAATGTAAAATAAAAGCCTAGAAGAATAGTCAAGGCTAGCGATTGAATGGTCTGTTTTCGTTCACCCTCTATAATGCTGTGGTGGGCTCAGGTGACCGTTACCCCGGAGGCTAGTAAGACAGCTGTATTGAGGAGGGGGACTTCAAATGGGTCAAGAGTTGTAATGCCCGTAGGAGGTCAGCAGCCTCCTAGCTCAGGAGTGGGGGCGAGGCTTGCGTGGTAGAAGGCTCAGAAGAATCCTAGGAAAAAGAATACTTCGGAGGTAATGAAAAGAATCATTCCGTATCGAAGACCTTTTTGTACGGGGGGCGTGTGATGTCCTTGGAATGTACCTTCTCGTACGATGTCTCGTCATCATTGATATATTGTAAGAAGTAGCAGAGCTGTTCCTAAGGTTATTAAGGTTGTTGAGCGAAAATGAAATCAGGTCGCGAGGCCTGATGTTATCAGCAGGGCAGCAATTGCTCCTGTTAGGGGTCAAGGGCTGGGGTCAACTATGTGGTAAGGGTGTGCTTGATGGGCCATTAGACGTTTTCTTGTAGGTATAGTGTTAATAGGAGAACGAAGACGTAGGCTTGAATTATTGCTACAGCAACTTCTAATAGGGTGAGGAGAACTAGTACTGTTGTTGTGATGATTGCCACGGTTGGTATTAAGGGGAGAAGTACAAAGGCGCCTGTAGCAATTAGTTGAATTAAGAGGTGACCAGCTGTTAAATTGGCTGTTAGTCGTACTCCTAGGGCAAGGGGGCGGATAAAGAGGCTAATTGTTTCGATAACGATAAGCACCGGAATAAGGGGGCCGGGTGTGCCTTCTGGTAGGAGGTGTCCTAGGGCATGGGTTGGTTGGTTTCGCATGCCAATAATGACAGTTGCTAATCAGAGAGGTACCGCAAGTCCTAAATTTAGTGACAGTTGGGTGGTAGGGGTAAAAGTGTAGGGAAGGAGTCCTAATATATTTAGGGTAATTAAAAAGATTATTAATGAGGTTAGGAGGGCGGCTCACTTATGACCTCCAATATTTAGGGGAAGGAGAAGCTGTTGAGTAAAACGGTTAATAAATCAGCCCTGAAGCGCGAGGAATCGGTTATTTAATCATCGAGTTGTGGGTGTAGGGTAAAGGAGTCAGGGTAAGGTAAGGGCAAGGGCTATTAATGGGATCCCGAGATAGGTGGGGCTTATAAACTGGTCAAAAAAGCTTAGTGTCATGGTCAAGTTCAGGGGTCTGTTTTGGCTTTTTCTGCGCTTTGTAGAGTAGGGGTGTTTGGGAAGGTATGGGCTGTAACTTTAGCGGGAATAACGGCCAGGAAGACCATTCACGAGAAGACTAAAATAGCAAATCAAGGTGTGGGGTTGAGTTGGGGCATGTCGTTAGGGGTGGTTGGGAACCACCAATCTTTAGCTTAAAAGGCTAACGCTATACCCTATTTAGCTTCCTAGCGAGGCGTCTTCAAGTATTCGAGATGATCAGTTTTCAAAGTGTTCTAGGGGAACTGCTTCCACTACAATAGGTATAAAGCTGTGATTTGCTCCGCAGATCTCAGAGCATTGTCCATAGAATACGCCTGGTCGGGATGCGATGAAGGCTGTTTGGTTTAGGCGGCCTGGGACTGCGTCCATTTTTACCCCTAGGGCTGGGACTGCTCATGAGTGGAGTACATCGTCTGCAGAGACTAAAACTCGGATGGGGGATTCAACTGGAATAACCATGCGATGGTCGGCTTCTAATAAGCGGAACTGTCCGGGGGTTAGGTCTTGGGTGGGAATTATGTATGAGTCAAAGCCAAGATCTTCGTAGTCAGTGTATTCATAGCTTCAGTATCATTGGTGGCCAACGGCTTTAATTGTTAATAAGGGGTTGTTAATTTCATCTATAAGATAGAGGATGCGAAGGGAGGGGAGTGCGATCAGAATTAAAATGATAGCTGGGAGAATTGTTCAGATAATTTCAATCTCTTGTGAATCTAAAATATATTTGTTCGTTAATTTAGTGGTAACTATGGCAAGAATAATATAAAGCACTAGTGTGCTAATCAGGAAGACGATTATTAAAGCATGGTCGTGAAAATGAAGAAGTTCTTCTATAACAGGTGAAGCTGCATCTTGAAATCCAAGCTGTGACGGATGGGCCATTGAAAGCAAGACACGCGGGGGTCTAACCCACACTTCCGCCTTGACAAGGCGGTGTAATGTACTCTTTTACTAGTGTCTTATAAAGAAAGTGGCAGAGCGGTTATGTGGTCGGCTTGAAACCGACCTATGGGGGTTCGACTCCTCCCTTTCTCGTTAGTCTGCTTGTACTTGTACAAAGGCAGGCTCCTCGAATGTGTGGTATGGGGGAGGGCAGCCATGTAGTCATTCTACATTGGTTGTTGTTAAATCTGTTGCTAGAACTTCACGTTTGGCGGCGAATGCCTCTCAAATAATAAATAAGAATATGATAACAGCCACTAGGGAGATGAGTGACCCAATTGAGGAGACTGTGTTTCATAGGGTATAGGCATCAGGGTAATCGGAGTATCGTCGGGGTATCCCCGCTAATCCGAGGAAGTGTTGTGGGAAGAAGGTTAAGTTTACCCCTAAGAACATAATACCGAAGTGGATTTTTGTTCAAGTGCTGTGAAGCGTGTAGCCTGAAAATAGTGGGAATCAGTGCACGAAGGCGGCGACAATGGCAAATACGGCCCCCATAGATAGTACGTAGTGGAAATGGGCTACTACATAATAGGTATCGTGGAGTACAATATCTAGGGATGAATTGGCCAGAACAATGCCTGTAAGCCCCCCTACTGTAAATAGGAAAATAAAGCCAAGGGCCCATAAAAGGGGTGTCTCTCATTTAATAGAGCCCCCATGAAGGGTTGCAAGTCAGCTAAATACTTTAACGCCGGTGGGAATTGCGATGATTATTGTGGCAGATGTGAAGTAAGCACGTGTGTCAACGTCCATGCCAACTGTAAATATGTGATGGGCTCATACAATAAAGCCTAGAAGACCAATAGCCATTATTGCTCATACCATGCCTATATAACCAAAGGGTTCTTTTTTGCCAGAGTAATAGGCGACGATGTGTGAAATCATACCAAAGCCAGGCAGAATGAGAATATATACTTCTGGGTGCCCAAAAAACCAGAATAAGTGCTGGTAAAGGATTGGATCCCCTCCTCCGGCCGGGTCAAAGAAGGTGGTATTAAGATTTCGGTCAGTAAGGAGCATTGTGATGCCGGCAGCGAGAACTGGTAGGGAGAGAAGGAGAAGAACAGCGGTAATTAGGACGGCTCACACAAACAGGGGTGTCTGGTATTGAGAGATGGCCGGGGGTTTCATATTAATAATTGTGGTAATAAAATTGATTGCCCCAAGGATTGAGGAAATACCTGCTAGGTGAAGTGAAAAGATTGTCAGGTCGACTGATGCTCCTGCGTGGGCTAAGTTACCGGCTAAGGGCGGGTACACTGTTCACCCGGTTCCGGCACCCGCTTCTACTCCAGAAGAGGCAAGTAATAGTAGGAAAGAAGGGGGTAGAAGTCAGAAACTTATGTTATTTATACGGGGAAATGCTATATCTGGGGCTCCAATCATTAGGGGGATTAATCAGTTTCCAAAACCTCCAATTATAATTGGCATTACTATAAAGAAAATCATTACGAAGGCATGTGCTGTAACGATTACATTATAAATCTGGTCGTCTCCAAGGAGAGCGCCCGGTTGGCTTAGTTCTGCTCGAATGAGTAGGCTGAGGGCTGTGCCTACTATACCGGCTCAGGCACCAAATACTAGATAAAGGGTGCCGATGTCTTTGTGATTAGTGGAGAAAAATCAACGTGTGATGGCCACAGGTAGGATGGCTGAGTTTTTAAGCGATGGATTGTAGCCCCACAAACAGAGGTTTGAGTCCTCTTCTTACCAAAAGTCTTGAGGTGTAATACATATCAGATTGCAAATCTGAAGACGCAGGCTAGTCGTCTGCCGGGACTTCCCCCGCCTTTAGCCCGCCTTTCAGGCGGGGGAAAGATAGATGGATGCTCGCTGGTTTGAGCGCTTAGCTGTTAACTAAGATTTTGCAGGATCGAGGCCTGTCCTTCTAGTAAGGCTTTAGCTTAATTAAAGTACCTGTTTTGCATACAGGAGATGTGGGGTAGTGTCCCGCAAGCCTTATCAGGGACTGGGGGACTTCCACCCTCACTTAGGGCTTTGAAGGCCCTTGGTCTTGTTTTAACCTAAGTCCCTTAAAGGGTTATTAGTGCTATTGCGGCGGGTGTTAGGGGTAGAAGCAGTAGTGTAGCTATGGCTGAGGTAGCAAGCGGTAGTGTTAGTTGTAAGGAGGGGAGGCGTCATGGGGAGGTTGCGGTCAGGTTATTTGGTGAAATAGTTAGTGCCATCGCGTATGATAGTCGCAGATAAAAGTATAGGCTAAGGAGGGCGGTTATCGCGGCCAGTGTTGCGGCGGGGGCAAGGTCTTGTTTAGCAAGTTCTTGAAGGATAAGTCATTTTGGCATAAAGCCTGTAAGTGGGGGGAGGCCTCCTAGGGATAATAGTAGAAGGGGTGCAAGGGCGGTTAGGGCGGGGGTCTTTGCCCATGAGGTTGCCAGAGCATTAATGCTGGTTGCTTTATTAAGTTTAAACATAAGAAATGCTGAGAATGTTATAACAAAATATGTGAGTAGTGTTAAAATAGTCAAGGGGGGAGAGAATTGTAGGACAATTACTATTCAGCCGAGGTGTGCGATGGAGGAGTAGGCAAGGATTTTTCGAAGTTGGGTTTGGTTTAAACCCCCTCAGCCTCCTACAATGGTTGAGGTAAGTCCGAGGATAATTAATAGGGTGGTGTTGGTACAGGGGGTTTGGACTAATAAGGCAAATGGGGCAAGTTTTTGTCAGGTTGACAGAATAAGTCCTGTGGTTAGGTCTAGGCCTTGAAGTACTTCAGGTAGTCATGAGTGTACGGGTGCAAGTCCTACTTTTAGTGCAAGAGCTAAAGTGACAAGAGCTGTTGGGAAGGGGTGGGCAATCTGTAAAAGGTCCCACTGTCCAGTTAATCAAGCGTTGGTGGTGCTGGCAAAGAGTAGTATAGCTGCTCCGGCAGCTTGAATCAAGAAATATTTAGTGGCTGCTTCAACTGCTCGGGGGTGATGGTGTTGAGCTATTAGGGGAATGATGGCAAGAGTATTTATTTCCAGGCCTATTCAGGCGAGTAGTCAGTGGGAGCTTGCGAAGGTGGTAGTAGTTCCTAAACCAATACCAAATAGGAGGGTGGTTAAGATGTAAGGGTTCATTAGCAAAGGAGGGATTTTAACCTTCGTGTTTGGGGTATGGGACCAAGAGCTTAGAATTAGCTGACTTTACTAGGAAGTAGTGTAGTGGAAGCACTAGGAGTTTTGCTCTCCTTAGGCGGGGTTCGAGTCCCCCTTTTCTAAAGAAGCGGGGGGGATTTGAACCCCCATAAGTCACTCTATCAAAGTGGCCCTTTACTTCAGGCACGGCTTCTTATCTATAGCTGGGGTGGTAAGCCAGCAAATGCAATGGGGAGGGCTAGGTGTCAGATAACCAGGGCCAGTGTAAGTGGGAGGAAATTTTTTCAAATCAGGTGTATGAGTTGATCGTAGCGGAATCGTGGGTAAGAGGCTCGAACTCATAAAAATAAGACAGACAGAAGGGCCGCCTTGGTTATTAGGTTCACTGCGGTGAGTTCAGGTAGTATAGGAGAATGAGAGGCCCCTAAGAAGAGGGTGGCGGAAAGCGTATTTATAAGCAGAATATTGGCATATTCGGCTAAGAAGAATAGGGCGAATGGGCCACCTGCATATTCGACATTGAAGCCAGAGACTAATTCGGATTCGCCTTCAGTAAGGTCAAAAGGTGCACGGTTTGTCTCTGCAAGGGTTGAAATATACCATATTGCGGCTAGTGGTCAAGCTGGGAGTAGTATTCAGACGCTTTCTTGGGCAATGTTGAAGGTCTGTAGGGTAAAACCTCCTGTAAAAATGATAGTACTTAATAGGATCAGGCCTAAACTAACCTCATATGAAATGGTTTGGGCTACAGCTCGGAGGGCCCCAATGAGGGCATATTTTGAATTTGATGCTCAGCCTGAACCTAGGATGGAGTAGACAGCGAGGCTTGATAGGGCTAGGATAAATAGAATCCCAAGGTTCAAGTCAATGACTGGATATGGGAGGGGCATGGGGGCCCAAAGGGTCAAGGCAAGTGTGAGTGCGAGTAAGGGGGCGAGGAGGAAAAGCACGGGAGAGGAGGTGGAGGGGCGAACGGGCTCCTTAATAAAGAGCTTGACACCATCAGCAATAGGCTGTAACAGTCCGTAAGGTCCTACAATATTTGGACCCTTTCGTAGTTGTATATATCCTAGTACTTTGCGTTCTAGAAGTGTGAGGAAGGCGACGGCCAAGAGGATGGGGACGATGAAGGCCAGGGGGTTGAGAATATGGGTAATAAGGACTGAAATCATAGTTAAGGAGAGGACTTGAACCTCTGTAAAAAGGGCTTAGGTCTTTTGCATTCGCCGGGCTCTGCCACCCCAACATGCCGTTCTCTCAGGCATGGGGGGTATGCCCTCTTGCCTATTTTAGTTGTCTTCACTAGGTGGGGGTGAGGCTTGCTTAAAGCAGGGGCCTCTTCTTTTCGGTCCTTTCGTACTAGAAAAGAGCACACCATAGATAGAAACTGACCTGGATTACTCCGGTCTGAACTCAGATCACGTAGGACTTTAACCGTTGAACAAACGGACCCTTAATAGCGGCTGCACCATTAGGATGTCCTGATCCAACATCGAGGTCGTAAACCCCCTTGTCGATATGGGCTCTAAAAGGGGATTGCGCTGTTATCCCTAGGGTAACTCGGTCCGTTGATCGGCATTGCCGGATCTTATTGGTCAGATATTCTGTTAATTAGAGCTGCGGCTCTTAGTTGTAGGAGGGGGTGCTCCCTTTCCACGTGGGGGTTTTTTGTTTCCCCGCGGTCGCCCCAACCAAAGACATTAGGGAAGGATTCCATTAGTTCAGGCCCTTGTGGGGGGTTACTTGACAGGATCTTCTTTGGTGTCTAAAGCTCCATAGGGTCTTCTCGTCTTATGTTTATATCCCCGCTTCTGCACGGGGAGATCAATTTCATTGACTTGAAAGAGGAGACAGTTAAGCCCTCGTTGTGCCATTCATACAGGTCTTCATTTAAAAGACAAGTGATTGCGCTACCTTTGCACGGTCAAAATACCGCGGCCGTTAAACTAATAGTCACAGGGCAGGCGGGACCTCTTATTCTTTAGCTTTGCAAGAGGCGATGTTTTTGGTAAACAGGCGAGGCTTGATTTGTTTGCCGAGTTCCTTCTCTTTCTTTTAGTCTTTCCTGAGGTGCACACCTGTGTAGGGTTAACGGTTTATGTTTGAATTCTTTTCTGGTTGTTTGGGTTGTTGTTCAGGGCCCTCTTCGTTTGGGGTCGTTAATGCTCGGTGCGGGTTCGTTCCGAATTACATGTGTGCAAGGAGAGAGGCTTGGCTCTCTTATTACTCATATTAGCAGGGTCTCTCCCATGTTTGCATGGGATGGCCCGGTAAGGAAGGGGGGAGTAAGAATTAATGATCAGGATAGAGAGGGGTGGTGATGTATTTGAGCTATAACGCTTTCTATTGGGATGGCTGCTTTTAGGCCCACCCAAATACTTACCTTTATTTAATTATGATCTTTTTCCTCCCGGAAAAGTTGTATCTTGTTTCAAAGGGGCTGTACCCCCTTTGAATAACTCTCGCAGTTTCTTGTGTTATCAGGTGGGGTAGTACTGAGGTGAATAAAGAATCTGAGAGGCTGAACTTCTATCCATTTCTCGGGCAACCAGCTATAACTAGGTTCGGTAGGTTTATCACCTCTACTCAAAGCTCATCCCACTCTTTTGCCACAGAGACGGGTTCGCCCTATAAACAGGCTGTCTTGGAGTAGCTCCCCTAGTTTCGGGGTGTCAAACTAAAGCACTCTTTGCTTGGGTCACGCTGGCTAAATCATGATGCAAAAGGTACGAGAATAAATCTCTGCTTTATTTAGCTTCACTGGGTTGTTTCATTTCTCTTTCAGCGATCCCTTGCGGTACTTTCTCTATTGCTCCTAAGTCCTTTTTCTGTCGCCCATACTAAAGGGGAAAAATGGTTTGTTTAATTAAAACATTCGTGCATTTGGGGTTATAAATAATGGTTGGTTGTTGTTGTGTTTGTGGGCTAGCTGTTGGGCGTCAGGGTGATCCGATTTGCACGGGTGTCTCTTCAGTGTAAGGGAAGTGTTATTCTATTTTAACTACACTCTGATATTACCAAGTGCACCTTCCGGTACCCTTACCATGTTACGACTTGCCTCCCCTCCGCGATTTTTGGGTTTTTAATTATTTAAAGTGATAGGCTTGGGGAGAGTGACGGGCGGTGTGTGCGCGCTTCAGGGCCGATTTCAGCGGAACACGCTATTTTCCGCTTACTACTAAATCCTCCTTCAGGCGCGTGTTTCAGTGCGCCGTTCGTGTTCCCTAATATAGGGAATGTAGCCCATTTCTTCCCCCTCCATGCGCTACACCTCGACCTGACGTTTTGGGTTGTACCAGTTGTGCTTACTTTTAGGCCTTCACAGGGTAAGCTGACGACGGCGGTATATAGGCGGGATAAACAAGGAAGGGTGAGGTTGAACGGGGGTTATCGGTTCTAGAACAGGCTCCTCTAGGGGGGTCTAAAGCACCGCCAAGTCCTTTGGGTTTTAAGCTGGTGCTCGTAGTTCCCAGGCGGGTAGGGTATGTGATATATTACCAAGGTTTAGGGCTAGGCATAGTGGGGTATCTAATCCCAGTTTGTGCCAGAGCTTTCGTGGGGTCAGGGGTTGTAAAGCTACCTTCGTGGTTGATCTTCTAGCCTTCGGATGCGTATAACAGCTTTGAAGGTGTGCGGCTTTAGTCTTTATTTTCCATAACCACTCTTTACGCCGAATGGTATCAACTTGGGTCTCTCGTATAGCCGCGGTGGCTGGCACGAGTTTTACCGGCCCTCTTAGCTTTAACTAAGTCAAGTTTTCACTTATGGCTTAATGTTTATCACTGCTGAGTTCCCTTGAGGGTGTGGCTAAGCAAGGTGTCATGGGCTTACAGATAGTGTGCCTGATACCAGCTCCTTGCTCCCGGGCAGGGAGCTGTAGGGCATTCTCACAGGGGGGCGGATACTTGCATGTGTAAATTTGGCTAAAGTTGATAGTAAAGTCAGGACCAAGCCTTTGTGCGGGCGGGGCTTTCTAGGGCCCATCTTAACATCTTCAGTGTTATGCTTTAATTAAGCTACGCTAGC